ACTGAAAGAGTCAAGCTAAGAGTTGGGTTCCGGAGTGGGGGCTGAAGTCCGAAAAGGACTGAAGGAGTGAAGGCAGGCTAAGGAAATACCTGAAAGGGGGTCGGGTCTCATAATCAAAAAGCATGCAATCCGCCCTAATCAGTAAGGGTCCGGTGAAAGATCTTAAGGAAAAAGAGCCAACCCTTCTATTCCTCTCCCGAGCTTGAGCTTTCGCAAATCTCTGTCTAGCCAACCACTAACGCTTTCCAATGATCCCTTCCCTGTCGCGGGAGATTCAATTAAGCGAGATGAAGTCGGTAAGCATTCCCCGAGAATGCCTATTTTACCTATTTGACATTTCTATACATAGACTTAGAATCCCTTTTTCTCGATCTCGAACCGTATGAGGCGAAGAGTTCCTTTCTAAGGGGGAAGAAGACCGGGACCATATCTCATTTCCTAGTTGGATTTCTTCCTAAGATAGCGATTCAAGCCCCTTCTATGACTAGCCCTAATCAATATCAATAAGGGAACCAAACGGATTTCTCTTTATCAAGGTCTCCTTCGCCTCCCGTTATGCTGGGACCTAGCCCTGTACTTGCTCCTTCTCTTGAAAGAAAAGATCCTGAGACTTAAACTACTTCCTCAGATACTCTTTTATGCTCCTTCCTCTCCTTTCCAGTCGAGCTATTGAATTCCTCAGTAAGATAATCCATTCCCTCCTTCACTGCAGCTTCAGGTCGACAAAAGCAAAAGGAGGAAGGCAGTAACTCCAGGACTTCACTCGACAAAAGAAAAGTCTGAGATGGCTACGGCTTTCGGACTAGGCAAGGAGAAGAGAATGGAAGAGCTTGCTGACGAGGCAAGAGACTAGAGGAGAAAGCTTGGTTGCTTCCTCAAGCGGGGTCTTAATGGAAGAGCTTTACTTACGAAAGGATAATGGTCCCTTCGCCTCCTTTTGCTCCTGCATCTTCGTGGCTTACCGCTTCTTTTTCTAAGAAGAAAGGCTTTTAGCTTCTTAGATTAACAAACCATCTGTTCTCTCTCCTGCTCTCAAACCGAAGAAAGAAGGCAGACTGGTAAGAGGGACGACCTTATATAATTATGAGATCCGCTATATGGTTGATCTTCATATTGGTAGTTATCCTACTATCTATTGCTATGCATCAGTCAAATACCCGAGGCTTGCTCCCTTTTTTCCTACTTCTTATCGGATTGAAGACTTGCTTTCAAAGCAAAGGCCTAAAGGAGTCCTAAACCCGACCTGCTTATAAAGGGGCCTTCCCTCTCGTTTTCTGTCTTCGAGTTTTCTTCCTTCCGGATTCGGGCCTTGCTTTTCTTTGTTAGTGTAATAATTGGCCCTTCTTTCGAGTTTTAAGAAAGTTGCGCGAAGGACGTCTTCTTCTCTGCCCTCTCCTCTCCCCAGTGCGGAAGGAATGCAATCGCTTACGGTTAGATGAAGAAATGGGCAAGTTCTGAGCTTAACTTACTTAAGTGCGTCTAGGGTCAGGCGGTACTTAAGGGAATCTAACTCTTCAAGGACTCTTAACTCCCGTTCCCTCTTAAGACAGAAAGAAAGATCGGGCCGGGGACACCGGTATACTGTACTAATATGAGTCAGGAAAGGAAGCGAGCTCGACTATCGACTATTAAGGAAAGGAAAGCTGCTAGCTTAGCTCACGCGAAGCTGAGGGTCCTTAAGGAGCGCCCTAATCGAAATCGAATAAGGTAAGGAGAGAGGACAAGGGGGCTTACGTGAAGCGTGAGGAAGCTTGGCTCATTAAAGATTCGAAGGAGAGCACAGAAATAGAAGTGCTTTTATCGATCGGCTTGATTGAACGGCTGGCTTGATTGAGTACCGTAACTACAATACAATAGCTTTCTTGAGCTTGAGTAGACCGTTCGCTTTAGGGAAAAAGAGCTCCCGGGGATTGAATCGCATTTATCCCCTAACATAGTAATGTGAGCTTGATCAAAATCCTTTCCTCCTTTATATTAGTAAGGCCTTTACTGGAATACTGTGCTTGCTGCTTATGGCTCACGATCCCTTACCTCAGCCCTTTCCAGTCTCCTTGCTCTCAATGCCCGAGATGCCCCCTATTTGAGTTTGAGTAAGGTGGTCTATCATAAAGCGATAGGGTAGGGCGCCTTATTGAAAACTAAAGTCAAGCAAAATCAAGGGTTAGATCCAGTACAGATGTTGAAGAAAGCCTGACTTGACTCCTTTCAAAAAAACTGGATGAGGGTTGGGTGGAACAGCCTTTATTCAAGCAGTTCCCTGCCAATCGAAGACCTTTTAGAATGGAAGCTGCCTGGTTCTCTCATGAAGACTTCGGCAATTTAGTCAGGCGGGTCTGGGAACAACAGGATCAATCTCTGCAGAGTACTCTGGCCTCCTTCAAGGAGTCTTGTCTGGGGAGAACTTACGAAGAAGAGACGGCTTCTCAAGCGAATTGAAGGCATTCAGAAGTACCTCAGGCTCGATCTTTTCCCTCGGTAGTAGCCTCGATGCCGTAATTCCAAGGCACAGCATGATTTCCCGTGTAAGGTTCCAATTGAGGGAGGCTGATAGTGATGGGTCCCTTCGAGGGTGGATAGGTGATAACCATCGGTTTTGGGATGGGTCTGAGTGTTAGGGTTTGCGGAACCTTTGGTGCGGTCAATGATGCGCTTGGAATGGTGATGACAAGGGGCTGCGGTTGTGGTTGTGATGGAACTGGTACTAGGTAGGTGGATCGAGGGGCCGATCCTTGGTAGGAAACCACCGTAGGCCTATTTGGTGCATTCTGAACGATCTGGGAGATAACGTTGTGCAGATCAGGGCTATTCCTGTGTTGAGGCCGGATCGGAGGGCATATCATGTTAATCTCTGTGCAATCCTCGTCTTTCACCTTAGGCCAAACGAGCCTATCTTTGAGTGAGATGGGTGGTTGTATCTGGGACGTCTTTCTCTTCTTGCATAGACTACTACTCTCTGATTCATCCTGCAATGAAGGGCATGGATTCTTCAAAGCGTAATACGCATTCCTCCCTCGCCAATAGAAACTCAACAACTGATGGTCCAGAAGATCTTGGATCCGATGCCTATGATGGTAGCAATCATAGGTCCAATGACCTATACCTCCCATATGATATTCACATCTTGCATCTGGATTGAATCCCGGAGCCTGAGGATTCACCGGTTTAGGAGGCATGGGCCAGTTTTGATGCAATCAATTCTGGAAGTAGACGAGATGGCAGAATTGGGAGGGGATCGAATTCCCTCTTCTTTTTGACCTGCTTGTCCATTTCTTCTTTGTGCTGCTGGACTTGAGGGAGGAGTTTGGTGGGCTCTATTCCCCTGGAGGATACCATAGCTGTCATTAGTTGCACCATCATCTTCATTTGTCCTTTGAGCTGCTCTAACTCCCTCATCATATGTGTCAACTCGGACCGGTCGGTTGATGTTGCTTCTTCGGAACCTGCTCTTCTTCCTCGGGGAGGAGTCGAGCTAGGGTAGCTGTAATCTACTTCCTCTTCATTTCTTTCTTCCTTGATTCTGATTCGCACCCTAGCTCCTGGGGAAGTAATGAGCTGATAAGGGTCAAATTTCCCTTGTTGATCCCTGTGCTTCTCAACGTAGGTGCGTGCATCCATCCCGTGAAAGTCCTGGTTAAAGTTCCCATAAAGTAGCTTGTCAGCCACATTAGGGTAAACTTCATTCATCCACTCATCAATTTCCTTCTTGACTATCTCCCTTTCAGCACGATCTTGCTCCTCCGGATTCTGGTATATCTGATCGAAGTCATTAGCTTCCAAGATCGGTAGAGTCTCTTGAGGAGGTATGAAGCAGCATCCTGTGTTTTCCACAGTTTCTTCCAGCGAACCCGTTATGGGTCCCGGGGTATATGTTGGTACAGGGGGATAGTCATCCCAGGAAGGAAGCGGTGGGATCAATGCAGGATCAGGCTCAGGGGGCTTCGAGTATTGGACGTAATAGTCAAACTTCCCTGAGTGTTCACCTAAGAGGCCGGTCTCCTGCTTCATATCTTTCTTTTAGCATCTGTTGGCTGGACTTCTTCTTCTTCTTTTTGCTTTTGGGGAGATCATCACTCTCATCTTGGTAGGGTAGTATGGCGTCCCGTCGAGCTTATAGGCTATGATGGGGAACGCACTTTCTGTTGCAGGTACAAGGACTCCTTTTTCGAAGAGCGGTGTGAGAGCGGCTTTGGTGAAGACATCTTGATAGATCGGAGTCCCATCGAGATGATATGCAATGATAGGGAAGTCGCGTGGATAAGCAGCGAACAGCAATCCCTTTTCGATCTTGGGAAGCACATCTGCATAAGTAACGCGACAGGGCCGCTGGTAACGAGCTAACCAGATTAACGTCAGCTATTTTTGTCCCCTTTTTAGTATTCAGACGGACTTTCATTCCGGGAGGAGTGATGGGTCGGGATGGGTCTTCTTTCTGAGAAGACTCTGCGGGGTCCTCTTTCAGCGTTAAGGATTGGATTCCTTCGCAAAGATCCCAATCCCAGTCTTCTGATGGATCCATAGGCTGATCTTCTGTTTTGGCTTGTTTATTCCTCCTTTTAGTTCTCCTCTTTCTTCTCTTTTTTGGCTTATCCCAAAATTGATTACGAAATATGTGTTCCCGGGGGTGACATATGTCACAAAAACAACCTTCCCACTTGACGTGACAAGTCTGCCAAGTGCCTTCTTGTCTTGGAAAGGTTTTCCATTGGGAGCTCGTGCAATAATACGTTGTTCCCATCTGGTGGGCTTTATAATGCCCCTAAGTAGGGAGCGAGAGTCTCGAGATTGACTATTTCTTGGTAAACGGGTGTGCCGTCATCGTGATAAGCAATCAGAGGCAAATCCTCTGGTGCCACTGGCCGGAGCCATTTTTCCTTGATTCCTTGAAGAACATCATCGGGAGTTAAGTTGAACTGTGGTTCGAACCGATATTTCTTGAGGTACAAGGATGTCATACAGACTGATACGGCATTATCTTCCTCTCCAAGATTCAGACGGACCTTGGCCCCGGGGGTTGTAATTAACTGGGATGGATCGAACTCTTTTGTGGTCGATTTCATTGGTGGACGATCCTGCCCCAGTGTTGCTTTCATGCGCCGGGAGTGGATTTTTAATAACATTGGGCTTGTTTCTTGTTTTAAGCTGGGCTTCCTATCTAAAGCTCGACTTTGAACTCCCTTAGTCCCTGCAATTGTGGTTGATCACGAAGATCCTGAATCCTATGCCTCAAGTTGTAGCATCTGTCAGTCCAGTGCCCTGGGCTTCCCATGTGATAATCACAGCGAGCATTAGGATCGTATGTACGCGGCGGCGGATCTGAAACAGGCTTTGGAGGTATAGGATCAGGATGAACAGGTGCCCTTCAGAACTACCTTTGAAAGCGCAGTCGTGAACCAATGCCCAAAAGTGGAACTGCCAAAACCGAGAACTCAGTCACGCGTCTGGTAACCTGTTGAGATCGGGCTACGGCCTCTTGTCCTTAAAAAAGGAAATGGAACGGAATCCTTTGATTCCTTTTTCCGTCCGAGAGACTCAACTAAGGCACATCCCATGCTGTGCCACCCCGCCGGCTCAAGACAGTTCCATCGCGAAACTATCTCCCCTCATTTCATACGCATTGGACTTATCCTCTCCCTCGGTTGCTCCGTAATGGCGCCCCCACCTTCGTAAGCCTTAGACTAAAGATAAGCGGAAAGAAAGCCTAGACCTAAAGATCGGAGGACCTCCATCTCTCTTTGGGACAAAAGCTCGAATAAGTCCCCGAGCATAAGCCAAGGCATATTGAGAGAATCGGCTAGCCATTTCATATTTGACCCAATAATATTAGGATTAGGAGGTAAAGTATGACTAGCATAAATAGCGTAAATGAAAGAATTGAAAGGATCCCCACTTCAGCATGCAGTTCCGCGTTGTAGCTCGTGTTTGAGAGTGAGCGATGCTATAGTATTGTGATTGGTTGATCTATTGAGGTAATACTGTCTTTGCGGAGTCTTATAGAAGTAGCGTATGCGCTTGAATCAGCCTGTCTTTGTATAAACAACTAGTCTTCGGAAAAATCTGTTTTTCTTGTTTTATTTTTATTGTTTTGTGAACAGGAACTTCAAAATGAACTGATTGAGCTACAACCACAACAGCCTTAGGCAAGTACGAAAGACAACCAAGGACAACAGATGCGGATTCATTAGCTGCTTTTTTTAGGATTCTATACCTGAAAAAGCAAGGTCACCTTGCTTTTTCAGGGCAGGGGGTAAGAAGGGGTAGAGGAAATGCCTCGAGCCAATGTCCGAGTACCAGGCGCTACGGCGCTGAAGTCACCCATGCCATACTCCCAGGAAAAGCTCGAACGACCTTCAAAAGTTGGCATTATCGGATCAAGGCAATCCTATATGTCAACTGCACTCGGTAAACTAGGAGCCAAGGAAGGCCCTAGTTTCTTACTGACTCCCGTTACCGGATAGAAAGCAGCAAAGCAATTACCGGCCGGAAGGAAAAAGGAAGTGTAACGAGCAACATACATCGATCGGTTGAAGTCTCACGAGCACCAACGATTTTTTTGAAGTCTCACGAGCGAGCAACATCTTCAGTGACTGACCTATTGGCACTCTGCCTCTAAAAGGGAACCAATATTGGCTTATCCGCCTTTTATAGTGACCAATTGGTATTTCTCAGCCGAGGAAGAAGCAATAGAAAGTACGGTTGGTTGCAAATAGAGTGATGTTTTCAATCCCGTAGCGGGTATCGGATTGGTTCAGTGCCTCGCCTCGGTTCACTCTTGGCATGGCATCGGATCATCTCAGGTTCTTTCTCTATGGCACTCCCTTCCCTTATTTTAAATTTCAGAGGGTTTGACTTCAAACTGGTTTGTGGTAGTAGATATCGGCTATTTTATTGGTTTCCCTCACTTGCGACTGAGCTTACGCTGGTATGGGTTCAGGCTTGCTTCCTGGCGACATAGCTTCTTGGACTCGAACCTCGTGGGTCAATGAAAGTCACATTCATTACGAATCAAAGCTTTCATTGGCTTGGGCACGAACCAGATCCCCAACAAGTAGATCCGAAACCTTTCGTAAAGGATTGGGTCGAGTGAGTGTAATTGCATGTGCTTCAAGGGTTGGGTTGACTAAAACCAGAAGAGCTGTATTCTGTATATGAAAAAAAAGCAACCGCGGGATCAGAATATTGAACACGAGACCAAGGCAAACCACCCAAGGAAAGAGAGCTGCAAATGCCAAATTCAGGCCAGGCATTTTAGCACGTGGTTGCTATATACCTGAGGTAAGCATTAATTAGGTGGTTAGGTCATCATTTCATTAGCCGACGAAGCTCCGCCGGACCATAAAGCGAGCTCTCATAGCCTGATGAATGCGTGCAGTGAACAAACCTTCTCGATCAATCACTCTTCTCTATCATCTATCTTTCTTATTTAGTGAGAGTCGATGGATATGAAGTCTATGGCGCCAAGGAGTCTCACTCAGTTCCCAATACCGACTCTGAAAGGTAGTTGGAGCCGGGTCGAGTTCCATAGAAAACAACAAGAAAAGAGATCAGAGTTCGAAAGCTCGCGCTGATGATGTCTGCTGTCAGAATGGAATGGCGAAGGATTGGGTACTCAGAGGCCTGATGTACGACCCTTTTTGATACGACGTTATCACCGCTTTGTGGCATTCTACGAAAAGGTTGGTTCGCTGGTTGTACCATTCAAGCGCTTTGAGACTTGTTGACTTCTACTCCTTCCGGCACCACTTGTTGCTAATCGAAATAATGCCAACCAGCGAGTCATAAATACTACGTAGTGGTTGGAGTCACTTACATTCAATTATAGGAATCAAATACCAGGTTTTAAACTAAAGCATGGTGGTCCTCCCTCAGCGTCAAAATTCGAATATTGCACTTTGACCGATGAAATAGATCAGTTGGAAGATTCGGTTTGATTCGCTCGCAGCAACGGAAGGCAGACGCGCATACATACGCTGCAGTAAAAGCCTTTTTTTTATAGGCACCTATATGATAGGGAAACCTGATGACCAGCCTCACCTCATTATTGGTCCTCGGATGATGATCAATGCAAATAGATCACTTTCTGCTTTCCCTCCAACTCTGTCGATCTAGTACCGACGCTGCTGGTTCGCCAATAGACCCGACCCCATGGAAGAGCCTCTACCTGATCATATTCACAAGCGAGGGATGATCTCATGTAACCGTTCGCGATGATCTCCATGTAACCGTCCCAATGCAGACCAAGAAAAGAAGGGTCGTCACTCCAGGGACTCCGACGGGAACTGTTGAAGCGAGAAGTGCTGATTGTCGAGGACATAGAAAAAAGCGGACCAGACGTTATCCAACGTTCAGGAAGAACACAGACGTGAATAAGTCTGATAGGTATAGGTATTGAAAGTGTTTGGGTTGTCACTGGCTATGGCAGGAATGGGCGATGCCCTGAACCCGCCCTCCCTAACTGGTGGCAAAAGCACGTGACCGGCTAAAAGCACCTTGTTTCTTCATCCCATATGGGACCGGTTGCAAAGAAGAAGCAATAGGGCAATAAAAACAACCCAACTATAGATCGACTGATAATGAGCCTGTCCCAGTCGTTGGGCAAGCCTTGTAAGCCTTGTGCAAGGGTCGTCACGAGATCAACCAAGGTTGCTTGCAAGGTTGAAGGTATTGAATTTCATAGGTTAGTGCATCGTCTCAAATCAAACAAAGTCAAGGGGACACTGGTGTTTTCCGAGTCCTGGGCGTACAGCAGGGGCGACTAACGAGAGCATCACAGAAAGACCTGAGCTTACCGCTACAAGTAGATTCAACGGCTGGTCGTGAGAATGCGGGGATAACAGCTTCGGGGTCAAGAGCTACTTTAAGGTGGAAAGTGTTCGTTTACAGGAGTGTTCGTGTTGTTGATTCCTAGAAGTGTAGTGCTTCTTCCCTCCCTCCTATTGGAATAGGATGGATTGAAATACAGCACCAGTCATCTTTACAGTAGCCAACAACCCAGAGGTATTATGACGATTGTGATACGAAACGTTTCCTCACCCCCTCAAAATAGTCTTCACCGTATCGCTCGGTGCATGCATGTCGTTGCCCCCTTTTTCCCATTGTGTTCATATTGGTTAAGTAAGGGGAACTCCTACTATCGAAGACGAAGAGAACAATGCACCCGCCAACAACACTATTCATGATGGTCGTCGATCGTATATTTCTCTTTCTGCTGCCACTGGAGGTGGTACAAGCTTTGGGACATCAATGGGACATCTTCTACTCCGAGCTCACTCGTAAGTCAGAGTCCTTAATTGTTTGAGCATCTAGAACATAGGAAGAAGAGGTTTCGTACTTATTAATTATAAGAGATTTGCGAACCGAACTCAGGTCTACCTGTAAAAACCAGCCCCTGAGCGAACGCCAACAACTGAAATCGGAGAAAACCACTTCACTATCGGATAAAACACCTGGCACAAAACCATCAACAACCAAAGGGGCCAACGTTGCGAGCCAGCCTCCTTCTCATTCTCACTGGCCGAGCTCAACCAGTTCCGATCGACTACTTGGTTTGGTATTTTCTAGCCTATACTATTAGATACCCAAAGACAGCTTCGAGACCCAACCACCACCCACCTTTAGAGGGCTTATGCCAATTGGTCACTTTAGAACTTCTCGCTTCTTCACTTCCTGGCGGAGAACTCAATCGGTTTGGTCAAGTCCCAAGCAGAAGTTAGCGAGAACAATGTGCGGTGACTCAATGCAGCTTAGTCTTTATCTGCGGACAACTCACTTAAGCCACAGTCAGTTCAAGCACAAGTGGAATAAGTTTTTTTGAGCTTCATTCAAATGCCTACGGTTATTGAAGAGAATTTGCTAGCGGTGGGAGGTCCATCCCCAGACGATAGAAAGCAAAGCTCAGGGGATTGTATGTAATGGAAAGCTCACACTCGCAGATGCCTCATCGGATCGGTCTCAACACCTTTCCATGGTAGTACGGAAATTGTAGTCATTCTGCACCATCGGCCGCAGACAATGGTTTTAGCACCCGTTCTACTCGCCCTTTCCGTCTCTCTCAAAAAATCTATCTGTACATGATGGGAATGCTCATGTAGTCTCCAAGAATGTCATCTAAAGCGGATCATTATTCTATTCGGAGACAGAAGACACTGAATCTTATCCTCCCCACTTTCTTATCCTTTTGTTGCCCTCCTTTCGGGAGCCGGCCTGGCTCTTTAATCGGAGACGTCACTTATACACCTTCGGAGACGGGATTCCCTTATACACCTCCCATTTCCGTTTCTGCGCCTGTTTCTTCGACCAGTTGTATCTTAATCTTAGGATGCTTCAGATGGGGATGATGTGGTGGATTCGCATATTGCTGCTTCGGATAGATTAGACTACCTGTATCTGAAAAATATGCTCTCCGATCTTGACTGCACTGATAGAACTGCTGCCTGCATCTCCTACTTGAACTTATAGATCAACACTCACTTTGATCGCCTCTCTGGAAAAAAAGACTACCTTACTTCGATCTTAGTCTGGTCAAAGGACTGAAGCCTTCTGTTAGAAGCTCTTCCCCATTACGGGTATTGAAACCATCAATCTCTACCCTTTTTCCTCTGTTACCAGTGCTGCTGACTCCTTACCTCGGTCCGGACCTGGTGGGGCACTATACCTGATTCGAAACTATTCATTCAAAGCAATTAGCTCGTCGCCTGGCTTTGGAAGCTAACAACAAGACACGCCAGCTCTTTGCTTTTCTGCCTTACGCTAGCGCTATGCCGTTAAGTGTAATTGAACTAGAGGGGACCTGATGTGATTGCTTTCTTGCTTGCATTGCAGGCTTAGCAGCCTGGAGGAAATGCGCACTCCTCCTTTTGAGATATGAGAAATGCTCATGTATAGCGCTACAAACCGCTTCGAAATACCAATCTTGTTCTGGAATATCCATAGTTCGAATCTTTTCACGGAGAGCTCTTTCCGGGGAAACATATGCATTCTTTTTTTTTATTTATTAATTACTACTACGAAGAAGAAGGAGAAACATGTTCTTATTACGAGTAGTGCTACGACGGGACTTAAGAAGAAGTGCTACGACGGGTAGTTCGCAGATGAGCTAATTGTTCTATCTTACTTGGTGTGGCTTACGCCATTCATTAGCGGGATGTTTCTCTCTCTACCTAAGCAATTAGCGGAATCCATACTACTTGGCCTCAAAAAGACCATTAAACGACCAGAGACCTGACTGACTTAACGGAACTCGGAGAAGCAGGTAGCTACTCATAGGCTAGCTCTGTTCGTACGCCCAGCCTGGTCAAAGGTGATTTAACCTGAAGCCCGGCTTTCATTCGTTTCAAAAAGTGTTGTTGGTGCACGCCCAACTAACCCTTACTTGTCAGTAGCTTGTCTGTCTACTTGAAGTTCGTGGAGTAAGAAAGACTACGTCGTCGGCCATGGAAAACCCACCAAATATACCTCAACTTTATATACTTCATAAGCTATTATGGCGTACCTCGCAACTGTTTTTAAACTTGAAGTTCGGTATTGTCGGTTTCATCGTTTCAACTGCCTGGCTTTCAGTTCCTTCTGCACGCCCCTCGTACCAGGATAGGATGTATATTCTATGGTTGATCCAATAGGGAGCCTAATTCATAAACAGCTATATGGTAGCGTTCAGGCATAAAGCCCTATTAAAAAAAAGAGGTTCACTCTAAAGGGGCATACATAGAAGGTTTCTCAATCCAGCAGGGGAAATCAAAATCCGATCTTTTATATAAAAAAAAGAGTGTCTCCGCAGCGACCAGACAAGAAGATAGATAAAACCTCGCATCGCAACAAGAGTTGCTCCCTCGCCCGAACGTAGCCGAAAACCGTCCAAAGTCAAGAGCCCTTATTTGTACGGAGTCAAAATAAGGGGTCTAAATAGGGGAGTGTTATTTATTCTCTTGTTTTACTCAAAAGGTGGACATATATCGTTAAGTACTTTTGCCTTCAGGCGAGAAAGAGTAGAAAGATAGGTTTTCCATCGATGAGGAAAGCGAGCTATCTCAAGTATCAAGCAAGATAGGTTTTCCATAGATTAGTCAAGCAAAGCTAACCGAAGTGAAGGTTTTCATTCAAGCAGTAATGGCATACCGGAAAAAAGAAAATGGAAAACTCTACTCCCCAAGTAGGATTTGAACCTACGCCCCTTCACTGAACACCTACTCCATTTTTTAAGAAATCGAATTCTAAGCATCATGAAAGAAGTTTCTTCTAACTTCTCTACGCAACTGGGATACCGTGGAATCTACTCTACTTTACACTACTATTTATATACGATGAATGTGCAGCTAGGAGAGCTAACTAAGACTAGGAGCTGATTCTATACCAGAAAAAGCGGATTCTGGGCATCAATGCACTAACTCCTTCGCTGTCTTGCTTGCCTTTTTTGCTTGCTCCTTCTTGCACCTCCCCAGCTGCACCACTCCTGTTTGCTTTCTTGCTTCCTTATTCCAGATTCGCTAAACAGAAGATCTAGATTTCAAAGAAGGGAAGCTAAGAGGTGAGTAGCCAAGATTCTCTTCTGTTATCACCCCAAGGAAGCTTTGAAGCTATTCGTCTTTCCTTTCCTAAACATAAGGGGATTAAAAAAGGGTCTACTAAGAGGAGGCAACCCGCCTACAGAATAAGTAAGCCCGACCGGCGAACTGTTCGTCTGTTTGACACCGAGGATCCCCTTTTATACCGTTAGAATGAGTCAAGGAAATCCTAAGTTATCAAATCGTCTGTGCTCACGAATCGGCTGTTTGAAAGAATAAGCTGTTTTCGGAATAACCGCTCTTAGTACGAATCCCCTCTTTAGGAAAGGAATTGCTATATGCTTAACACAGGGAAGTCGGACTGACGTACCTCGAAATCCATAGTCGAAGAAGTCGACAGGAAAGAGAGAAGTCGAAGTGGACAAATCAATCCGGTCAATAGGGTCTTCGGGAGGAATTTTTCAAGTAGAAGAAGGAAGGGATTACTGTAAGATGGAATGCTTGCTGTCAGGCAGAAATGCACATAAGGAGCTCTTTGAAGGGAAAGAATAGGGCAAGGAAGTTAAATTGTTGATGCAGAGAATGCCCTGAGAGAAGGACAGGAATCAATAAAGGAAGAAAAAACTATTACTGCAAGAATGCCTTGTCCGGTCTGTTTATTAGTGAAAGCGGAATCACACCTGTCTCACGAAAGAAGGGTCTCAAGTAGTGTGTTCATGGTCACTCCAAAGATAGGATTTGCGACATATACTATGGAAGAGTAGCTTTCCGTAGATTCCCTTCTCTTCCTGGGGAAATTGCCTTATCTTATTAAATGAAAGGAAAAGGAAGAACTCGCTTTCCTTTCGAGCAGACTAAGACGAAGAAGCCCACGGAGCGGTAGCAGCTACGACTTCTTCCTTCTGGGCTTACTTGCCAAGTCCAATAGCAACGGATTCTGTATCAGCAAACCATATTGAACCGGGTGTTCCTTCTCTGTTTTAGCTTTCTAAATCAGTCAGATCGGTGCGGGAAAAACTTCAAAATCTGTTAAAAAACAAAGCGTGCTTGAAGGGCCCCGCCTCGCTGAAAGATATTCAACTGTCGCTCTGGAAGCCTCTCGTTGCCGGGGTCGGCCAGTTGCCTTTAACGATTTCTTCGGCAATGGATCCAAATAGGGGGTACACCGCCAAGCTGCTAAGATCACCGGAGCGGGTAATGGGTCTGGGGGACGCGATACGAAAAAGCGGAAAAGCCAGGACATTCGGTTTCGATGAAGCGATATCCCTGAAGGTTCACCTGATTTTTACATGGCGGATCTGGAACGATACAATCTTGCCGACCGTCGATCTGGTAAGAATCGGGCTTCTAACACTCGAGACTGACACGCTACTTGTCACGGAAGTCCCTTCTGCCTTTGCACTCGAGCGTCGATGGATTCTCCGTTGCGGAAATCTCAACGAAACCTGACACCTTTGCGAGGTGGAAACTCGAATCTCAGCTCTCTAATCACCCTTAAATGTGACTTTGAGGAGGTAAAACGGGTCGAGTTAGAAGTCTGACAGCACCTCCCCTTAACAGGAGAGGATTCAAAGATGGTCACGGACTCGGCTCAACCTTCGAGCTGAAATTTCAGCAGCATCTCCCCTTGAGGGAGGCACTTTAGGAGTCGACGAATCTACTCTTCACTCTTTCCTATCAACAATAAACCGTAACACACCTCGCACTTGCCGAGTTTGAGTTGAAATTTCGGCAGCACTTCGCCTAGGTCTAGGACACCTGGGATTGATGGACTAGAAACTGATGTTTGCTGATTTCCTACCTCTTACCCGATGGTGGGTTAGGCGGGACAGCGAACAACGTCCGTCACTAGGTAGAAAACTATCCTACGAAGCACACACAAGTGTAAGTGGATGCAAGATGCTCAAACCACAAGCTATGGCTTCCTAGAAGGCTGTCTACTCCAGGGTACCTAAGTGCAGTGTGGGTGGGTTCTTATCTCTCCAAAAAAGGCTAGGTTCCCCTTCGATATACCTCGCGGTCCTCCTGGAACCGGTCTTTAGTAAAGAAGGGGAAGGAGGGTCCGGAAAGCCAGGGTTGAAAGCGGCCGGCTGTCAAGAGCGCTACTCCTGCTACAGCCAAGGCGCTGCCAAGGCAAGGAAAGCAGACAGCCAAGCGCGCTACTCCTGCTGCTAACGCTACTATAGTAGTTGCTGCTATTGCTCGAACTGGAAATTGCGTAAAGTCAATAAGGATCGGATCCTCGCTTGACTTTATGAAACGTCGAAAATCAAACCTTATGAAACGTCGAAAATCAATCCCATTTCTTTTCTTCGGTAAACCCAGAGTATACTGGTACTGTTCCCCTTACCTAAAGTCTCACTCTTCTTTGAGCGTGATATCAGAAACACCAATTGGGAAACTATCATCATGTTGCGAGCCTTCAATCTCTTCACTGGCGACAAGCCGTGTGTGTGTATGTCATTGAGTGAACAACTACAAAAAGCTCGGGCTAAAACGCTTGAGACCGCTCGCCCTATCGTTTAAGGGCGGGGATTGGATCGTCGGATAGAATGACTGCGAAAAAAAAAGGGGCCGATGGGGGCGGGTAAACTACCTTTGTTCGGGGAGAGTACTACGTCGATTGCTTCGTCGAAATTTGAGGAAAACGGCAACCGTCACTCCGATCACCGAAACGGAAAAATGGATTGGGTGATGCTCCTTTCATAGAGGAGCCAAATCGCCGCATTAAATCATTTGGTTTAGCAGAGGCTCTGGCATACTCCTATGTCAGAGATACCCTTATCACCTGTGCGCGATTTGTATACTTTTTTGATTAGCGCTCTACTGGGGTAATGGTATCCATTGTCTGCAGCTCCATCCCAATAATACGTGTTTATCAGTGGACCCAATAGACTTCTCAGAGGCGATAACGGAATCCTGTATCGTACGGGGAATCGGAGTGCCACCTACCCCGTTCGATCCTTTGCAGATCCGCACTAGCGCTATAGTCTCCATGGCTACCATGTGTGGGGCTGTCATACTAACTATGGCGCTATGTGAATCGATATCATTCCAATAAATTCAGCTTTTGTTGATGAAGGTTTTTTCATTTAGTTACGAAAAACGGCTGGGGCATCATGAATTTGATTATCTAATCAGAAGAGCGTCATCATTCGGAAGTGAGTATTGTCAAAGCCTCCGCCTCTATCTCCGCCATGAACACTCGTAGCACTCGTTTCCCTTCTTTCTTTTCATACATACTAGAGGAATATAAGACTGACGGAATTAATGACTCAATATTTTGATAGTCTCTCTTTTGTCTTCCTCTTTCGCTTCTGGATTCCGTTTTTCAGCCTACGCTTACACGCTCACTCCTCTTAAAGCACCTGAGGACTCATAAGGTCACTCTTGCCTGGCAGCTCGGAAGGCAGAAGAGGAAGATTGACAAAGCTACAGAGGCTTCCATGTTGCCGTGGAACCCAGCTCTGATCTTAGAGGTATGTCACGACCGTCAACTCTAACTCAAACAGCAACAGGCACTCACACTCCCCAATCCGGAATATGAACCGTAAAAGAAAATACCCATTGAACCGATCACAGGAATACCAGTTACAGTACCTATCAGCCAAAGAGGAATCCTTCCAGTAGTATCGGCCATTTACCCCACTTCCCTCCACATTTCATCAAGTGGTCGTGCTAGAGACATAAACAGTCATGGATAATTATGAGGATGATATCCTTCCGAATGGGATAAGAGAATTCCTACTATTCTCTTTCTTTCTCTCAATTGAAGAAATAATTGGAAAATCAAAAGCTGCGTACAAAAATGAGTAAGAACCCCCCCTTTAGGGCTATGGAGTCACTTTCACTTTAAGCGGGGCTATTCCTTTCACACCGCTGGTACGATTCAATTCAACATTTTGTTCGTTCGGGTTTGATTGTGTCGTAGCTCTATAATTCGGATTAAGTTTATCGTTGGATGAACTGCATTGCTGATATTGACCCCAAAAAAGAAACGGTAGGTACAGCTAGTCCGTGAACAGCCAACCATCGCACTGTAAAAATTGGATAGGTTCGATCTATGGTCATTGAGGCCTCCTAAAAGGATCTACTAAATTCATCAAGTTGTGCCAAAGGATCAAAACGGCCAGTTATTAATGGAATCCCTTGCCGGCTCTCTGTGAAATACTCGTTTGGCCGAGGGCTTCCAAACACATCGTAAGCTAAACCCGTGCTAACGAATAACCAACCCGCAATGAATAGGGAAGGTATAGTAATACTATGAATGACCCAGTATCGAATACTGGTAATAATATCAGCAAAAGAACGTTCTCCCGTGCTTCCAGACATGCTGAGCTCCACATATTCTTGTACATTCAAAAAGGGGGATCGATTCCGTGAAAGATGGGATCAGTAAATGGAAAACTACTGATATTTCATCTTTGTGAGATCGTCAATATTGTACCGAAGGTGTATTTAGAGTATACCGAATCAGTATAGCTATCCTTCCTCTGACACAGCAACGCAGTTTCAATCAGTATCGAAAAGAAATGGTACATAATTCCTTTCTTGTTCCTTGTCTATGCAGAACCGCGTGTCATTCAATAGAAAATCCCTCAAATTCCTGTAGTATAGGGTTTCCTGGCTTCGGAATAGAAACTGAAGATCTTGGTAAAGTGTGAGTCGACGGGTTCTAATAATTCATGAAAGAGATTATCATATTCCCACAATGAAATTAGATGCAAAACCTAGAAACCTCCTTTTCATGGAGGGTCTTTTTCTTTTTTTTTCTAATCCTTTCATTTCAAGTAATTGGTTGGTCGTACAGTAGTAGATAGTATTCGATGAAAGAAACAGAACAAACAATAGTTGTAACAATCAATATTCGTGATGCAACCATTGCTGCATTAGATCAAAAGGTTTCTTCTTGACCTAGCTACAAGGATGGGACTGGACTCTATGATATGGAAAGACAGAATGTAGAACCTAAAAGGATAATAGAAATTGCTAGTTTGAAAATCGAGTTAGACTCGAAATAAAGGTTTGATTTCTTCGAGAGATCATGGGAGACTTTTTTTCTTATCATTCGAGATATTATGTGCAATTAACCAACCTACTACTGAATCCAATGAGTTAAAGTAAAGTCAAAGGTGTTATCAGGTCGTTTATTCCAAAATGGTGGTATATACAATTGAAAAAGAAAAGAAATGATCAAAATGGAAATTCTTTTCAAATCCAATTCTTTTATTCCATAGTGACTCAAAGATAATTTCATTTTTGAATGAAGCGACACAGTTCTTATTACTATAACTTGACTCACGAGTTGCTCACTGAATCTGTTGATTCGAAATCACGGGATCAGTAGATGTCACAGATGATGAATCCTTTTTTTGACCTCTGTCACTCTATCTTTGTTAGTGCCGTCTATAATGACTGATGAATCAAGAACTTTAAATTGGCCTCCTCAATGGTCTTTTTTCTTCGAATTCTATCTCGCAAAAATGGAAACGTCAGGTAAGTGCTTTATAAACATATGTATAAAAAAAAAAAAAAGAACGTATCTCATTTAGTTCCTTCATGCCTACTATAACTAGTTATTTCGGTTTTCTACTGGCTGCTTCAACTATAACCCCAGCTCTATTGATTGGTGACGTCATTTGAAATTCATTGAATGAACAATTAATTCATCAAAATTCATCTTTCTGTGAGATTCCAGGTATTCTATAGTTCCTTCCCGCGTCAATTGCCAATTCTTGGTCATTGAGATTCATGGGCGATTTGGATTCATATTTAGGGATAGATATGACCTCTCTTTTTATCCTCTTTCAAATAAATTGAAATGATTGAAGTTTTTCTATTTGGAATCGTCTTAGGTCTAATTCCTATTACTTTGGCTGGATTATTCGTAACTGCATATTTACAATACAGACGCGGTGATCAGTTGGACCTTTGATTGAGTAACATCTCTTTTTTTTTTATGGACCTCCTCCTTAATCTGCAGGAGGTCAAATTCAGGTTGCAGTTCGACGTTAGTGAAGTTATTTTATTGTGATTCGACATTACAAGAACAGAATCACGCTCTGTAGGATTTGAACCTACGACATCGGGTTTTGGAGACCCACGTTCTACCGAACTGAACTAAGAGCGCTTTCTTACGACAGGAGATACAGCTGTAAAGAAAAGGAAGGATTCTTTTTGTACCCAATCGTCAGCATGCATATAGTCTCATTCAACTACAGATTATGTCCAATTTTCATCGATCTCAATTGATCCCTCGTTACTGCCCATAGGAGAAGTAATAGGTAGGGATGAAAGGATTTGAACCCGTGACATTTTGTACCCAAAACAAACGCGCTACCAAGCTGCGCTACATCCCTTTCAATTGTTGTACAGTGTCATTGTAGAGAATCCCTGTCTTGTTTTCCACATTTCCTCCATCTATATAAAATTTCTTTCTCTTGCTCTTTATTGGTCTCATAAATATATATAAATTTCTTTATATTTATATATATTTATATACTCATCATCATCCCGCCGCTCCTACCAACGATAATAGAAGTTTCGAGGGTTTCCCGATATTTGTTGCATGCGAGAGAGATCCCAATTCCGTGTATCCGGTTAAGCAAGCCCTGCCGCCAGCTTCCACCCATTCGACGAAGGTCCTGATCCGAGTGTTTAATAATTACTGCATGCGTTATATATACAGGGAAGGAGTAATCCGACCCAGCTACGTTTGCTCCCATTCCGACGGCTCCGATGATTGGGCTAATCGATTACTCTCCTATGCCTACCTGAGGTATCGATGGGATACGAAGCAGAACTGGACGGAGGGGATGGAACTGCCGATCCTGGAAATGACAAGGGCTTGGGGAAAGATGCTATGCTTGAGTCACCGGAAATGGTTGGTGACGAATAAAATCATAATAGGTAGCTTGCAAGCATAGGAATTGATAACCGAATTCTTTCATTCCCCCCAGTGCTAGATCAGATTCTTCTACTCCTGCTGATGCCCCAACTCCATTTCCTTTGCTTCCGAGGGTTAGGATCGACGGGTTGGTCGCCTGTATGATAGGGGCTTTCGCTTCCTTGCTTACTCCACTTCCGGCAGCGCCTTATATCGCCCGAAATGCCCTGGGAGGGGGCCCCAGAATTGATTGATAAACATCCCAAACCTGAATTTCTTTCTCAATTCATTGAGAAAAGCGAGGTTTCTTTCTCAATTCAACATTGATGGGCACCCAACCACGACACTCAAGGGACCTTCCTAAGGAACGTATTCGAAGGGAGACTATTCCAATACAAACTCCTATCGGATGACTTCTCTCGAAATAACTACTCTCATATCAACTCCTATTGATTCGACTACCATTAAAAAAAAGCACCTTTCCCTTGGTCAGTTAAGGTAAGGCGAGTGGAGCCTCGCGAAACGAGTCACCACCGACTATCAATAAAGGAATTCTTCTTATTGAGGAACGGGGGACTATTCCAATACAAACTCCTATCTGGTTCACAGATATAGGCCAAAAGCGTGAGCCGTCTAAAGAAAGGCGTATATTCGAGTATTAGATACCGGGGCGTATAGAGGAGTATGAAAGGCACACCGTCAGAGGCTTTTATTCCATTCCGGTTTTTTAGGCGTTAGAGGCCCTATTCCTCTCCTCAGGGGTAGGGTTCAGCTCTTCCCGTCGAATTGATTGATCAATGAAACATCCTTCTTACCCCCACCGGCTCAGGAGAATAATATGAAGTGACCACCTGAAGCAGAGGTGCCATCCCCCTCTTCGAGATGCAAAGGTGACCAGCTTTAGCCATAGGAACTCCTTCTCTTTCGTTCGGGTGTATCCCTATTCTCTCTTATTCTCTCTCCCGGATGTAAACGAGCGACGGTTCAGGCACCGGGCGGGAGTAGGTAGTCATTGGTGGGCCAAATCTCAGGGAAAACGTACCAATCTATTCTCCTCTATCCGGGGCAATCACTACGAACATGCGCTAACCTCTTCTACCTACTCGATCGACCGCTTCTTCGGGCGACGGGGAGGTCCATCCATCATATCTGCTGGTCTGCTCGGAGCATAACCCATACTTGGAGGTTTCATACCCGGACGGGAATGGGAAGGTCGGAGTTAAGCATACGCTACCAGGAAAGCCCTGACGGCCTATCCCCGAATCGAGACCTTAGAAGAACATGGATGAGGGAGAAGGGAGCAGTGTACGTGGATCATTCTAGAATCGAAGAGGGATACAATTGTTGAGTGACTTGACTAAGGAATGGGTAATGGAACGATACAGATGACTTTCTTCCAACATATACGCGGTTGGGCAACCTTCCATTGCTGCGGCTGGCCATTCCCTGTTAGCAGTTTCAGCAACCATCTTTTTATCCCAAAACCAAACACTTCCTTCCCTCCGGGAGATAGAAAGAACCCACCCAATCCATACTTTGTTTGAGAATGATGTTGGGAGAAAGGCGACTCTTGTGATCCTTCGACATTATTGAAGGGATGGTGGCTCGACCTGAAGCCGTCGAAATAGAGTCCCATCCGCCTCCCCGGCTCCACGCGTCGACCTCCCATTGGGAGAAGCAGAAATGGATGAGTGAGCGATCCGGCTTCTAGCCCTTCAATGATTGATTTGTCTGAAAACCCCGACCTCGGTAGAAAACGAACGGCTAACCCCTCTCATCTCCGTAATAACAACTTGATGTGAGGAGGTGCCATCATTCCCCTCCCTCAGGGTCGAAAAGCGCCCGGCGGCGCGAGGTTGATGAGCAGGGAGGGTGCATTTGTTCTAGTTGGCCAAGCGGCCATCCCCCGTCTTCCCTAGCCAGGTCTCCGTCATTCAAGGATCAGTTGATGCGCCGGGATGAAGTTCTTCGGTGCTGCTCCAGGACGAACAGTAGAGGCACATGGAGGTATTGGCTCTCACTATCGATCGGATGGAGGGAACCGCGGCGCCGATTGAAGAGGGGCTCGAAGAATTTGTTTGTAGTTCGAGTTTCGTCTTCAATAACTTGGAATCATCAGGAGGGATTGGTGAAGACGGATTGAAATAGACTATACTGGTTGATGAGTATTTCAACAACCCCTTTTCCAAGAGTCTTATCAATGAAACTATTCATTGAATCGCGGAAGAAGTCTCTAAAGTTCAGTTGTTGAATAGTATAGTTGAGTTGATTCGAAAGCTTTCAGTATAAGTCTGACTTACAAGGGGGCCCCGTATACAGATCGAATTGAGTAGTAGTATCAACTACTACTACGTCATATCATTGAACGAGCAACCAGAGCACATCCGTCTCTCCGTGCCAATCATTCCATCCATTCGTCAATCCCAATCCCCTTATCTACAAACTGACGGATTCCAATCTCTAGTCACTTGTTTTCTCCCTCCAACGGATAGAGGGGCCTTTAAGAGACAGGGGAGGAACGGCCCTAGTTTCAGTTAGCAGGCGAAGGGCTTCCCAACAAAAGCTCGAGTGGAACGGTCTTCATTAGCTGTTAGTAGGAAACCCGTCAACATTGGAAGCCAACTTCCGCCGCTGCCTTAACCGACAGTTGAAGTCGTGATCCCTCCCTTCATTAGCTGGCTTGGCCTTCCCGCCCGGCCAACATTGACGACACTTTCCGGTCGGATAAGACTCCTCTGGTCGTATTAATACCTGCCGACTAGTAGTGAGACCTCTACTTCTTATTGCTTTAAATGTTGGCTTTCGGACTATCCCCGTCATTAATCTCCTTCCTTCCTTGCCTTCTTCCTGGTAGCGATAGTTGTCAAAAGCTCTGGTAGCTCCTTTGCTCGCTACGTCCAGTAAGGATTCCATGTTGCCGTTCCTTTTCGCTGGCTCGACGTTGCGACAGCAGCTAGGGCGTTTGTCTTTAGTTCGGAGCGTCAACAGACGGAATGGTCAAAAGCCTATTAGAGTCACCGTAGCGCGTCGTTCAGGGAGCTACTTCTCATAGAACGTTTTTCATCTGCTACAGGAAGACCAAACTGCAAGAGCTGCCCTACGAGCTAGCTGCCTTAGGCGTACGTTAGTTCTGTCTTTCATTAATGTAGTAACCATGGTCGTGAGCTTGATTACCTGAAGATGATTATGCAACTCCCTCTTGAAAGCAGCTAACGCACTCGGAAAGGTACCACTTGCCTAACAGCTGAAAGGCAACAAGGCAAGGGAGATTTAAACAACTTTACTTTACTGTACCCCGCAACCACGCTCCACTCCACTAAATCAATTCTTTAAGTCGTAGTCCCCTTCGCTCCACTCACTTTCAAACTCTAATGCCCGGTTTCCTACTAACCTAACAGCTTGAGCTCGGAAGGCAGGAGAGGTTTAACCAACGTCAGCTACTTGTCTTAACCGTTGCGCCCCACACCCCCCCGAGCCCCCCTCATCTATAAAGGAGGTGACCTTCGCTACACTCCCTGAGCTACAAGAGCCGAGCTAACTGAGCTAACAGAGTGAACTGCCCTAGCTGCTACAGCTCCCTTAGCAGCAGGAATAACAGCAGCAAGCCGAGCTGCACTAGCTGCTAGAGTTAGGAAGCCGAAGGCGACATCAAGCAAGGCAGAAGCGACTAGCTCCAGAGCTGCTAGAGATGCTACAGCTGCACCCTGCCTTAAAGCAACTAGAGCTGCTAAGGCAACTGGGCAAGGAGGTTGGAACGACGACGCTACCTTAGCTACTTGTCAAAAAGCTACCACTAAACCCGTGACGCTCGGCCCTCTCTTGGGAGAGTGCCTTCTCGTAACTCCCCTTAAAGAGCCAAGGGAAAGACAAGGTCTCATTAGTGCTCTCTTTCTTTAAGGGAAGGAGAGGGATCACGACTTCAACTAGTCTTAAGCAAGCAAGGCAGCCAAGGAAGCGAAAGCCCCTATCATACAGGCGACCAACCCGTCGATCCTAACCCTCTCCAGCGAAGAACGGTTCTCTCGTCGGATTGATTGATTGATCGTCCCTCGTGCCTGGGAGTTGAAGCGCTAGTTCCGCTTTCTTTCCATCCCACCGGCAATCAACCGTCCCTCTTTCTCTGAAGAAGCTATCGGTTTTTGGCTGAGGAAGAAAGGCCAACCCCGCACCACTAGTCACCCGCCTCCGAATCACATCTTAGAGATCGGCCTACCTCTCCCGCCCTTCGATGAATGAATGACACCCACCCTCACTCCTTCTGAAGCGAGACCAACCCCACCATCGAATGACGTGTTGGGGCGCCTTCCTGAAATCAAATCACTTCCTTCTTCGGACCGCATTTTCAGTGAAGAATTCGTCGTCGTTTAAGCTTCCTTATGTGAACGTGAACAAATTCCTCTATGGGGCCCCTCTGGAAGAAGAGGAGTGAACTGATAGAGATGGATAAACGGCTTCAAGGAGTTCTCACTTCTGGATATGGGTTTCCACTCCGAGGTTTCTTTCTCAATCAACATCGATAAGGGCCCTCCCACCCCTGGAGGATCTCAAACTGGATTACAGACTTCTCCAACAGGCGAGAATGCTGGTCCCGAATCAACTATTGGTTCCGGATCGGGGGAAACCACTGACTTTGCTACTTGAATTGAGGGATAAGTCCCTTCGGGGGGTGGTCAATCAAAGAAATTGGTGAAACTGCTGCTGGATCTTCCGCACTGAAACCGAAATTGCTGCTACTTTGATTCATATGCTGGTTGTGAGTCAAATGCGACTTCATAGACGGGGAGAACCAACCCGGCCAACCTACCAGGTTAGTTGCTCGGATGACCAACTCATGCCCGTCCCCCGCGTTACCTAAACGTCAGTAGCATGTTGGCGTGGAGCTGGCGATCCACGGCAAAAACGCTTGGGGGCTCTATGAATGAAATTTCCCGGCCCTTCCCTTACTGATAATTCAATTCCAATTCTTTTTCCCAATTCCTTTGTCTTTCCCATTCTCTCTATGTTGACGAAGGGAAGAGAGTCTCGAACCTGGCCGGTGAAATGTGAACAGTCTTATAATATAAAGGCAATGTCTTAGTCGAAGAGTCTCTATCTGCTGTGGATCAATGGGCTATAGTGAAATGGCCACATTCCCGATCCAATGCTACTGATCCAGGATAGTTTACCGGGTAATGGGGCAACTGATGAACCAATTGGTTCAAGATCAACCACTGAAATTGCTGAGTCGACGAAGCCAACTGGCCCAGATACTGGCTTAGATGCTGCTACCTCTGCCGCTGGTGATATCTCCGCCCTTTTTGGTGGTGCTCTTGTTGCCTTCTCCGCTGCTGATAGTTCGACCCGGTCAACTGGATATGACACTGGATCAGATGAGTTCATAGAAACCGGGTCAACTGCTGGTGTTACCACCGTTGCAGAACCGCATTTCGATCTTTATCTATCACTTCAACATAAATAACCAGGACGGGTCCCGGTCCTGCCACTTCTTCCTCGGATGCTTTTCCCGCCGTCTATACCTTTGATTTTCTTGCTTTGCTCCTGCGCCCGCGCTAATGCTAATGGTGATCCCCAGGCCCCATAATCCGGAGGTATGCTCCCGGCACTTGATGGAAGTATATCTGCGACTGGATAATCTGTGTATGGATCTGGAAATGGATCTAGAGACTCCCTCCGAAGAATGGATCTGCTACCCTTTCCCGTCCTGTCATCCGGCAAAACATGAGGTTTAGCTTATAAATGTGTTGGTTGGAGCGATGGGATTTGTTTGATTCCCATTGCCTGCTGCCTCTTCAATCTATTCCCCCGCTATGGGCCCCTGCTTGCCTTGGTCCTCAGTCAACGGGATCGGGGACTGGACGTCTATAACTAACTATCCCGCTTTTGCTCTAAGAAAGACAGATGCCTATGCGGGATCATTATGAAAACAGGTTACGGGGGCGGAAGCGGCTATCGAACTGTCGGGGGGACTGGATCAATCAAATCAAATCAACTACTCGGTAAACCGGATCTCTAACAGGCACTGGAATTGGACGAGATAGTTGCGGCTATGCATCCCCATTTGCAATGGTGGGAGGATATTCAACTAGATTTTGAATTGGTACTGCCATCCTTGCTTCTGCCCCCGTTGCCTCTGATAGCTATGCCCCCGCCTCTGTTTCTGTCTCTCTGACTCCCTTTTACTAACTTTGACTAATAGGGGAGCCGTCACTAATAGGGATAGGGGCGCTAGCGTTTTGTAGAGATATTGGCTGTCCCAATATTTTTGATAGGTAAGGCAGTTCCATCTCCAGTAAAGACCATGCAGCTCCCTTTATAGGGAATCAAATCTGAAAGAATGACTGGATCTCCAGTCACATGATTTGTGGCTCCGGTATCTGGATACCACGCAGAATCCGAGGGAGATGCAATAGACATGTTGGCCACTTGATGAGTTAGTGCTTCATGTTGATAGGAGGGATGAAACCTGTGAGAGCACTGAAGAGCCGAGTGTCCACGTTTGCCACATACTTGGCAAGTGACAGAGGATCGATTATCACGGTTGTCAGGAGGCGAGAATGCTTCCTGGTGCCGCTGATTGAGTGGTCTGTGGTCTGCGGATTTGAGCGAGAATGAAATGATTATTACCGCGGCCACGTCCTCGATTATAACGTCCACGTCCCCGAGATGGACGGGATTCCGTTACAAGCACCTCCGCTGATGGAGGATTCGAGCCATGCGTTACCGGAGACACGAACCGTCGCCTCAGAAGAAGGAGAGGTCGAAGTTCAGAAAAATAAGGAAAAGGAGGGCGAGTGGTTACCAACGTGACAAACATGTGTTGTACTCCTCCCCGAGGCCTCCAAGAACATAGAGAACTTTCTCAGTGTCCGGGATGGCATGCTGAATCGCAGCTAGCTGATCGCAGATAGCTTTGAAGCGGTTCAAATAATCTTATTCAAATGACGATTATATAGATGCTCCTCCCCTTGCTGAAGCTCGAGTCGAAGCTGCATTAGACTTGCGATTCTTGAGCGTAGATGTTGTGCAGAGCATCCCTTGGCTGAAGAAAGATCAATCACTTGAGCCAGAATCTCTGTTGTAAGAGTGGCATTAATCCAACTAACTAAAATCAAAGCTGATCGTTGGAAACCCAAGCAGCATATGCCGGATTAGGGACCCGAGAGATCACAGACTTGCCATCATCTGAGACAACTTGCTCCTCAAAATAGGGAGGAGGAGCTGGGAGAGATCCATCAAAACCCGGCTGCGAACAAGAGGCATGGCCTTTCAAAAGAATCAAATTCGAAGTCCCTATCCTATAAAGGAGGAGGTCGCAGCCATAGAGAAAAATTGGCACGACAGGGGTCAGACAAAGGTAGCAGGTCTGATCAGAAGAAGAGAAAGAAGGTAAGAGAGGCAGATCAGATAAAAGAGCAGAGTGCAGATTATCGCAGGTCTGCAGAGAGTCGCAGATCTGCAAAAAGGTGCAAATCTGAGATAGATGGAAAAGACGTGAGGGCAGGAGGATGGCAGAAGAGATGGGGCTGTGAGGGGGGCTGGCGGGAGAGATGGAACTGACGGAGGGCCAGGTAGGGGCCTGACGGAATAGTAGGAAGGGCTGTCGGAGATGGGAAAAGAGGAGGAGGGAAGATAGCAGGTGGAAAACGGTGATGAGGGAGCCGTCACTACTATAGATAAAGACTAGGACCCAGCTTCAAAACTACTGCGCGCGTTTTACTAATAGGCTTGACTTTACTCCGCCCAAGTGCTTGCTGGCTTTGAAGCAGCCGTTGCTTGCTGGCTGAAAAGCCTATTAGTAAAACGCGCGTTGGCCTTTGACGTAATAATCGTTTTGAAGCTGAAAAACGCTTATTAAGTAAAAAAAAGGCCCCTTCTTTATTAAGGGCCCGTTAGAGTCCGTCAGCTTGCTTGCTGGATTTTCAGCCCCCGGGCTTTGCCCAGGCCCTAACGGGGGCCAGCCGTTGCTTGCTCTTGCTGGCTTTTCAGCTATAGCCGTTGCTTGCTGGGGCCTTTAAGAGACAGGGGAGGAACGGCTTAAGGAGCTACCTTTCGGACTAGCTGCCTTACTCGGTTTGCGAGCCCTTCCCTTCCAGGCTTCTTAGGCTTCTGAGTTATAGCTTTGAACTCCTTATCCGAAAAGAGAGCAATGAAGGAAGCGAAAGCCCCTATCATACAGGCGACCAACCCGTCGATCCTAACCCTCTCCAGCGAAGACGAAAGAAGAAGAGGAAATGCCGCTCAAAGGAGAAATGCTGCCGGAAGAAAGGAAGACTCGAGTTTCTGGAAATGTTTCAAGAGGGAGAAGTTCATCCCATTTCATTTAGGCGAGAGGGATAATTAATATGGGAGAAGCGGGGAAGAGGAAAATTCAGAAAAAGAGAGAAAAGAGATAGAAAAGAAGAAGATTGAATAGATTATCCCGAACCTGCCTCCGCCGCCGTCGCACGAACCATTTACGATGGCCGCGTCTGGGTGGATTGTGGTGCTACCATTCCTTTAGGATACCTTTCGGCTTCAGTAGAAACTCTTCCCCCGTCAGTTTTGATAGATATTGATAATGTACGGTAACTCAACTTTGAGTATTGAATTTACTTTGTTGGTTGAGTGGAGTTACGGTAGTTCAATCTATAAAGGAAGGACAATCGATCGCACTTGGCTCAGAACCACCTAACGGTGGCTCTTTACTCCCTCAAGACTTGCTTCTGATTTTTCCTTCACCCCACCCCCACCCCTACCCCTACCCCTACCGAGACGAGGAGCTGTGAGCTGTGAGCTGCGAGCAAGGCAGCTCTGCTCCGGAAAGAAAAGAAGCCAGCAGGTCCTTTTCCGCTTGACCGCTAACTCATGAGCAAAGCCGCCTTTTGCCGCCCCTCATGCTGCATGAGCGGATCTTCACTAAAAGCCGGCTCTATTGGCGGATGGATAGCGCCCCTCACTCTGCCATGAGAACAGACGAAAGCCGCACTATCTCCTTGCAGCTTTGCCTGCCGCCCTTCGGTGGTATAGTAGGATGGATAGCAAAGCCGCCTTCGGCCCTTCGCGTCAGTAAGCCCCTCTTCGAGCCTCTACTGAATTCCGCTCGCCCCGGTCCGTCAGTAGCGTTGCGTTGACAAAGGCAACCTTTTGATTATGTCGTTACGGTTTGTTCCGGCTCGGTTGACTTTGTCAACGACACAAGCAAGGAGTTGACAAAGGAGAACAGCCCTGCCCTTGCTGTTAGTCTGCTACTTCCTTCGAGTTGACAAAGGTGAACAGCCCCCCTGTTGTTGATAGAGAGCTTACCGCCCCGCCCTTTATAGTCGCGAGAGAGCGTACCGTATGTTTATAGTCGCGACTGTTGTCATGGAAAAAGAGTTTGTTTTCTGTCAAAGAAGCATGCTTAACACAGCCCATAGCGTAAAGGCATTCGAGCCGCGTCTAAACTAAATTGACGGGTAAGGGCCCGTACTCTCTCTTCTGTAGATACGCTATCCCTTCCGGCTATGGTATGGGGGAAGGGAAGTGAGATCTACCGATTGATTTGATATTAGATGAGCGGCCGTACTATGATCGTTCGGGAGCACACTTTGGAGCCCCACGCGCTACACACAAGAAAGAATTGTTATGCGGTCGGTCAACTATTTCTGCAGGCAGCCTATCAAATCAGATCACGTATTCTATGATATGTCGTTCCGTCATGTACATGTATTCGGTCTGAGATTTGGATGTTCCTGCTCGTGCCCGGAGAGAGAATGGGCACGACCTCCCCTCTCCCCGTTCCACCGCCCAAAACAGGCCGGCCGTTCTAAGTTCCGGGTTTGGGTCGGATAGGACCAGACCAAATCGGCTGGATCTGTGGAATCTGAACGGATCAGATCCAATCGGATCTAATCGTAGCTTCGGGTTCAGGTGCCGTACCGCGGCCGGTGAGCAACTAAACTATCTCCTGAATCGTCTGAATCCGGGGAAGCTTCGGGTTCAGGTACCGTACCGCGGCCGGACCGGAAAGGAGGGGGACAGCGAACCTCCTGCCAAGAGGCCAAGGTAGCTTGCTTACTCTCAGCCACTTGTTAGAAGGAAGTGCAGCGTCGATTGGCGGGGGGAGGGAAGGAAATATGGTAGATTATTCGATTCTATTTCTTCCTTTGGTAAGGATTGGTCGGTGATGTGATTGGAATTCGTCTTTTCTTTGTTTGTATCACCGAGACACCCGAAGGGCCGGCCATATGTACCGTTTTCGGGAGACCCGGCCCATTCAAATCCAAATAGAACGAGCACCTACGACTAAGGGGAATGGAATGTCGACCACAGGGTGAGATGATCTTAGAATACGAGGGCGAGTGACTGGTCAAGTCATGAAACTTAGTCATTTTGGTCAACATGGCTGCAAGTGGACTGGGTTTATGTGTTTGAACTGACTATGACCAAAGTCGTGGCTACTTCAACCAAAAAAAGGGCGACCCCCTAAGACCCCCCATACCCCCCCCGCGAAGAAGTAGTTGGAGCCGGGCTCCGAACTATTTCGGTTTGGTTTTGTTTCATGCTTATAAGAGCGGTCAACTCAAATAAGGGATCAGACCGCTCCTGGTGTTCGAACTAGTCATTAATGGTCGGCGTCAATTGGTACCCTTTCGGTAT